AGAACCATATTTTGACTTTTATCCGGCGAATACCCAACAATAGGTTCCATTGAATGAATAATAGATCCAGATCCCAAAAACAATAAAGCTTTCGAATAGGCATGAGTGATCAAATGGAATAAAGCGGTTCGATAAGAACCTATACCCAGGGCTAACATAATATAACCCAATTGAGACATTGTAGAATAAGCTAAACTTCTTTTAATGTCTCTTTGAGCAAGAGCCAAAGTAGCTCCTAATAGTACTGTTATTACGCCTATTAAAGAAATGAGATTCATTATGTAAGGTATAACTATGAAAAGAGGAAGAAGCCGAGCTACAAGAAAAATTCCCGCAGCTACCATAGTAGCTGCATGTATAAGAGCCGAAATGGGAGTGGGTCCTTCCATAGCATCAGGTAACCATATGTGAAGGGGGAATTGCGCAGATTTAGCAACTGCACCGACGAATAAAAAAGAAGCACACAGAGTAGCAAATAAAGAATCTACTCCATTATTATGAACCAAGTTATTAACTATTTCGAACAAATCCCGAAATTCTAAACTACCAGTTATCCAATAAAGTCCTAAAATTCCTAATAATAAACCAAAATCTCCTATACGATTGGTTACAAAAGCCTTTTGACAAGCGCTTGCTGCAATAGGTCGTGTAAACCAAAAACCTATTAATAAATACGAAGACATTCCTACAAGTTCCCAAAAAATATAAATTTGTATCAAATTGGAACTAGTAACCAATCCCAACATAGAAGTATTGAAAAAACTCATATAAGCAAAAAATCTCAAATATCCTTGATCATGAGACATATAATTGTCACTATAAATAAGAACCATGATTCCAACAGTAGTAATTAATATTGACATAATAGAAGTAAGTGGATCGATCAAGTGTCCGAACTCTAAAGAAAAATCATTATTGATGGTCCAAGACCATAGATATTGATAGATAAAATTTCCATTTATTTGCTGAATAGACAGATTGGCCGAAAACACCATAACTATACTTAGCATCAAAATACTCGGAAAAGACCACATACGACGAATATTTTTGGTTGCTGCGGGAATAAGCAGAAGTCCAAATCCTATTAACATTGTAACTGGAAATGGAAGAAAAGGTATTATCCATGCATATTTATATGTATGTTCCATAAAAAAAAAACAAATTTTCATTTTTTTTTTTTTTTTTTACAATTGTAATTGTTTCCGATTCACCAATAAAAAATTAACAAAAAAAGATATAAAAACCTCAAATATTTTTTGATTTTAAATTATTCTTACTTTTGTTAGATCTTAGATATTGGAAATATTCAAAAAGTTACCCAATTGGTTGGTCAAATGATATGACCAAACAGTTTGGGTAAGAGTAATTACTTAGTTATTAACTTTATTAAATTAACTAAAAAAAGTATTTATTAAAAAGGGAAATGTGAGATTTTTTATTATTCTACGACTATACTACTATTCAATTTTTGCAATATGGAACCATATCATATACTATAGTCTATAGTATAGTTAAGTAAAAACAATTATACCAAAACAGTGGAATATGGATCATAGTATGTATCAATAAATCGACTAAAAAAAAAAGACCTAGTTATTCTAGTGTATTTATTTGTAGTAATTACCTAATTTTTGGGGGAACTGATTGATTGGGTTCCAATACAATAAGAAAGTTCTTACTTCGTATAGAACTGAAATAAAAAATAACAAAAAATGGAAGTTCCTCTTCTTATTCTTAGGTAACGGAATGTCTTGTTTAACATATTAACTACCGCCAGTTGTTGTTAAAGTTTGAACTAAAATTATAGTCATAAAAATTTCTTTTCAAATTTAACTTTTCTTTTTTCCGTTTTTTTTTCCTGTGTATTATATATGTGACATGCTTGTATATGTATATTATATATTTATATATAATATAAATATTATATTTGTATTGTATGTTATGAAAGAAAAAACTATTATCGACGGAATTAAGTACAGAAAATACCTAAAAAGAACGACCTATTTTGAGCAATACATGTCTTTCACATACAACAATAAAAATGAGTAACTCTTTTTTTTTTGAATGGCAGTTCCAAAAAAACGTACTTCTATATCAAAAAAACGTATTCGTAGAAATATTTGGAAGAAAAAGGGAAATTTAGCTGCAATAAAAGCTTTTTCTTTAGCAAAGTCAGTTTCTACCGGAAATTCAAAAAGTTTTTTTGTGCAACAAACAAGAGGTAAGAAAATCTTGGAATAATCTAAATTTTCATGGCTAGAAGAACTTCCAATTTTAGAATATGAATAATTCCCATTAACTAATGTATTGAACTCCTCAAGATTAGTTAGAACTAGTGGCTATGATATGTAGAATAAGAATTCTTATGTACACCGGGTCTAGTTCTAAGTATTATTATTTTTTTCATTATTGTTTTTATTTTATTAATTATTAGTATTAGATTATTTTATTAGATTAATTTTTTTTTATTCATGAGATGTATTTTTCCTATTAAATTGCTTTTCACAATAGAAAAATAGAATGAACAAAGATTTTTCTATTGTGAAAAGAAAATTCAATTCAAATTGTGATGAAACTTTTTTTTTTTTTTCATTTATCTTATCTGATTTCGCGGATTCAAAAATATATATATATATAAAGGGGACAATTCTTAGTTTATATCTCGACGGAAAACTTCCAAGTTTCAAGTGTTTCGGAATAACTTAGTATATAAATAGTACGTAAAAGTTGATTGTTAAAATGGAACTTATGACGATACAAACTAAGAATTTTTGATGAAAATTCAAAGATGAATTTGAAAGAGCTCTTATTCATCAGTTCTAATGTTTCTTAAACTATATTGAATCCTTGAATCTGGATCTAGACGATTCAACATGAATTAACTATTATTATTTAAAGTAAGCCGCTATGGTGAAATCGGTAGACACGCTGCTCTTAGGAAGCAGTGCTAGAGCATCTCGGTTCGAGTCCGAGTGGCGGCATACTCTAAAAGAGATACAATGGATCCTATAATGTATTTAATTATTCCCGATTTCAATTCTGTAATGGGACCCCTTTTATGTATGATATTTGTGACTTTAGAACATATATTAACTCATCTCTCTTTTTCGATCATTTCAATTGTGATTACGATTCATTTAATGACCCTATTAATCCACGAAATCCGGGGGTTACGTGATTCATCAGAAAAGGGAATGATAGCTACTTTTTTCTCTATAACAGGATTATTAGTTATTCGTTGGATTTCTTCAAGACATTTTCCATTAAGTAATTTATACGAGTCATTAATCTTCCTTTCGTGGAGTTTTTCCATTATTCATATGATTTCCAAGATATGGAATCATAAAAATGATTTAAGCGCAATAACCGCCCCAAGTGCTATTTTTACACAAGGTTTCGCCACATCGGGTCTTTCAAGTGAAATGCATCAATCGTCAATATTAGTACCTGCTCTACAATCTCAGTGGTTAATGATGCACGTAAGTATGATGTTATTGAGTTATGCAGCTCTTTTATGTGGGTCGTTATTATCAGTTGCTTTTCTAGTCATTACATTTCGAAAAAACATCAATATTTTTTGTAAAAACAAAATTTTCTTAATTAAGTCATTTTTCTTTGGCAAGATCGAGTACGGGAACAAAAAAAATAGTATTAAACACACTTCTCTTCTTTCATTCCGAAATTATTACAAATATCAATTAACTCAAGGTTTGGATTATTGGGGTTATCGTGTCATTGGTTTAGGATTTACCTTTTTAACCATAGGTATTCTTTCTGGAGCAGTATGGGCTAACGAAGCATGGGGATCCTATTGGAATTGGGACCCAAAAGAAACTTGGGCATTTATTACTTGGACCATATTTGCGATTTATTCACATACTAGAACAAATCAAAGTTTGCAAGCTACAAATTCGGCACTTGTAGCTTCTATAGGATTTCTTATAATTTGGATATGTTATTTTGGGATCAATTTATTAGGAATAGGTCTACATAGTTATGGTTCATTCACATTAACATCTAATTGAATAAAGGAATACATAAGAACATCGTCCCATATATAACGAAAATTTGTCCGAGTTTTTGAGAACCCCCTTGAATATGATTCCTTGTGATTCAAATGATTCAAAGGGGTTCTCAAAAACTCGGAATACATCTTATTACAATTTACAATTCTAATTCACTTTTTTTTTGCGTTGTACATCAAATGATTTCAAAAATATGAAAAAAAAAAAAAAATTCTAAGACTTTGCTTTCTGTCTCATTAATGAAAACTATCTATGAAAATAATTAGATAGGATAACTTGTACCTTGTCAACTGACAGCGAGAGAACGAAATCGGGATAAATACCAATCCCTATTACGGGTAAAAAGATACAGATCGAAACAAATAGTTCTCGTGGTCCAGAATCCACAAAATTGGAGTTTAGAACATTGAATAGTTTGTATCCGTAGAACATCTGACGTAACATAGATAATAAATAAATAGGAGTTAATATCATTCCAATTGCCATTACTAATATAATTAGCATTTTGGACATTAAAAGATATTTTGGGCTAGTAATTATTCCCAAAAATACTACGAATTCCGCAACAAAACCACTCATTCCTGGCAATGCAAGAGATGCCATCGAGAAACTACTAAACATGGTAAATATTTTTGGCATTGGGATCGATATCCCACCCATTTCGTCGAGATAAACAAGACGTGTTCTATCACAACTCGTTCCTACCAAGAAAAAAAGTGCAGCACCAATAAATCCATGAGAGAGTATTTGTAAAATGGCTCCGTTCAGTCCCATGTCAGTTATAGAACCAATTCCTATAATTATGAAACCCATGTGAGATACGGAAGAATAGGCTATTCTCTTTTTTAAATTGCATTGACCAAGAGAGGTTGAAGCTGCATAGATTATTTGTATTGTCCCTACTATCACCAACCAGGGAGAAAATATAGAATGGGCGTGCGGTAATAATTCCATATTGATCCGAATCAATCCATATGCTCCCATTTTTAATAAGATTCCAGCTAGAAGCATACATGTACTGTAATGCGCTTCTCCATGAGTATCTGGTAGCCATGTATGTAGGGGTATAATCGGCGATTTGACAGCATAAGCAATAAGAAAGCCCAAATATAATATTATTTCTAATGTCACAGGATATGACTGATTAGCTAATCTTTCAAAATCTAATGTTGGTTCGTTGGAACCATATAAACCCATACCTAGAACTCCTATTAAGAGAAAAATGGAACCCCCCGCAGTGTACAAAATAAACTTTGTAGCCGAGTACAAACGTTTCCTTCCTCCCCACATGGATAAAAGTAAGTAAACAGGAATTAATTCTAACTCCCACATGATAAAAAAAAGTAAAAGGTCTCGAGAAGAAAATAATCCTATTTGACCACTGTACATCGCTAACATCAGGAAATAGAACAATCGCGAATTTCTAGTAACAGGCCAAGCTGCTAAAGTAGCTAAAGTAGTGATAAATCCTGTCAGTAAAATAGGTCCTATGGAAAGTCCATCGATTCCCAGTCTCCAGTGAAAATCAAAAATATTTATCCATTTAAAGTCCTCCTCCAGTTGAATTAATGGATCGTCCAATTGGAAATGATAACAGAACACATAGGTTGTTAGAAGGAACTCTAACAATAATATACAAATAGTATACCACCTGAATACCTTATTCCCCCTATGAGGGAGAAAAAAAATGGAAGAACCCGCGAATATCGGCAAAACTACAAGTATTGTTAACCAAGGGAAATAACTCGTGATAAAGACAAGATGCATTTTGACCAAAAAACCCGTGCTCGAAATAATATATTTTCTCGAGTACGGGTTTTTCTCGGTAAAAAGGAATCAAATGATTCAAGTGGAGTTTTTTATATTATAACGTATCAATAAGATAGACCCATGCTGCGAGTTGTTTCATGCCATAAATAAACACGGACACTCAAAAAATCTGTTGGACAAGCAGATTCACATCTCTTACAACCTACACAGTCCTCGGTTCTTGGCGCGGAAGCAATTTGCTTAGCTTTACATCCGCCCCAAGGTATCATTTCCAATACATCTGTGGGGCAGGCTCGTACACATTGAGTACACCCTATACATGTATCATAAATTTTTACTGAATGTGACATTGGGTCTATAAATTCCAGTTTTGAACATAAAAAATTTTCGATCTGGTAAAGTAAAATAGGTATTAAATGAATTATATATTTATATTGTAGACACCAGATGAATCAATGATTTATCAAAAAAATCTTAACTTAAGAATCAATGGATTTCCAAATCTGTTCGTGAGAAAGGACCAAGAAACTTAGATTTCCGTTTCAACAACCATGATCATACGAGTCACACATGTGACTTCACATTGGCCAACAGATTGTCAATATTTCAATAGTAATATTGAAATATATTCCTATATATATATATATTACTATACTATATACTAAAAAAAAAAAAAAAAAAAAATTATATAATTTTCAATTTGTATATATATTATGTCTTTACTTTATTTATATAATATACTAATTATTGACTAATTATTTAACAAATTCGATTGATTGATACGAGTTGATTTTCTGTTACGATAGATCGACGAAACAATAGCTAGTCCAATAGCTGCTTCCGCGGCTGCAATGGCTATAACAAAGATTGAGAAAATGTCTCCTTTTAATTGGCGACTATCAAATATATCTGAAAATGTTATGAGATTAATATTAACCGAATTTAGTATAAGCTCAAGACACATAAGTGCTCTAACCATATTTCGACTTGTGATCAGTCCATAGATACCGATAGAAAATAAATAGACGCTCAAAAAAAGTACATATTCGAACATCATCGACTAACTCCTCATCAACAATCTCGATTCATTTCAATATGAACAACAATTCAACCAATTTGGTTGACTAGAATCGAACAATTACAGAAAAAAAGGGTATTGGCAGTAAATTAAACTAAAAACTTTTCCTTTTTCATTTGATTTAGAATTTCTAATAATTTTATTAATTCTAAGTATTTATTATTGACGAGCCATAGTAATTGCACCTATTAAAGAAATTAAAAGAATTATAGAAATGAGTTCAAACGGAAGATAAAAATCTGTTGATAAATGAATTCCAATTTGTTGAACGTTACTTAAAAGGTCCTGTTCTATAATCTGGTTTTTTCTTGTAGCCCAAATAATTCCGTACCATGACGTATCTAGGATAGTAGTAATTAGTGAAAAAAGAATACTTGCACAAACCAGTAAAGTGATCCCGTCTCCTACAGTCCAAAGATAGGAATCGTTGGAATATTCTGAACCATTCATGAACATAACAGCAAATATGATTAAGACATTTATGGCTCCCACATAAATAAGGAGTTGTGCAGCAGCTACAAAATAGGAGTTCGATGGAATATAGAATAAAGATATACAAACAAGAACCAATCCCAACGAAAAGGCAGAATAAATTGGATTGTTAAATAATACTACTCCTAGACCTCCTAATATAAGAAATGATCCCAGAAATACTACAAGTATATCGTGTATTGGTCCAGGTAAATCCATTATGTATAACAGATAAATAAGTCGAAATATTTCATGACCTTACTAAATAGTCCAGGAAAAATAAGGGTAACACCCTTATTTTTTTCTTTATATGATGGGTTCCTAATTTAATTTAATCTTAATATGAATTAATGTAGATGTAGATAAAGTTATTAAAGTTATTAGCCAATTCTACTTTTTTATCTGAAAGAAAAAAGAAAAGATTGGAATTTTCTATTTCGAAATCATCACGAAAACATATTCTTGGTTTAAATCAAAGAGTAATTCTCAACAATCAATAGTTATTATTTGAGGCTTGGGTCCTTTATATCAAAAAAATCTTAATAATCGGTAATTGTTCTTGAATCAAGGGGTTTCTCTTTGTCTATTTTTATTTGGGTCGAATTCATAACTGTTTGAATTGTGTAATCTCCAATTACTGACATTGGCAACCGACCCAATGCAATTTGATTATAATTTAATTCGTGGCGATCATAAGTAGAAAGTTCATACTCTTCAGTCATCGATAAACAGTTTGTTGGACAATACTCGACGCAATTACCACAAAATATACAGACCCCAAAATCAATACTATAATTAAGCAATTGTTTCTTTTTAATATCTTTTTCAAATCTCCAATCAATAACGGGTAGATCTATGGGACATACACGAACACATACTTCACAAGCAATACATTTATCAAATTCAAAGTGTATTCGACCACGGAAACGCTCTGATGTGATCAATTTTTCATAAGGATATTGAATAGTTACAGGTAAACGATTTGTATGGGATAAGGTAATTATCAAACTTTGACCAATGTACCTTGCAGCTCGTATTGTTTGTTGACCATAATTTATGAACCCGGTCACCATAGGGAACATATTGTGGATCTCCGTGAATAAATTGATGTTTCTTTCTCTTGTTTAAGATTGGTTATGAATCTAGAATATCGTTATTCTCTATTATTTATAGTGAAATAAGTTGGGAAGAAGTTGTCAATAATAGATTCCCCAGGGAAATAGGTAACAGAAATTTCCATCCAAGATTTAATAGCTGATCCATTCTCATCCTCGGTAAAGTCCATCTTGCTGTGATAGGAATGAACAGAAACAAATAAGTTTTAGCTAATGTAATAAATATACCAATTGTCGTTCCAAAGACTCCGGCCATTTTATTTATTCCGAAAGGTTCAGGAATAGATATGTACGGAATAGAGAAATTCCACCCACCTAAGTAAAGAACTGTTATAAATAATGAAGAAACTAATAAATTTAGGTAAGAAGCAAGGTAAAATAAAGCGTATTTGATACCTGAATATTCTGTTTGATAACCTGCTACTAATTCCTCCTCTGCTTCTGGTAAATCAAAGGGTAATCTCTCACATTCTGCTAGAGAAGAAATTAGAAAAACGACAAACCCTATAGGCTGACGCCACAGATTCCACCCCCAAAAACCATATTTTGACTGTGCCTCAACTATATCAACTGTACTTAAACTGTTAGATAATCATAGTCGATAATAACATCACTGTTCATATCGCTATTTCAAAACCGTACATGAGACCTCAACTTCATACGGCTCCTCTACGGCCACAAATAAATGTAAGGACTTGTTTGGTAGTATCGTCATCTTTATTTATATAGTAAATATATACCGGGAGTCCCAAATTAGACCAATGAAATTCTGTCTGCTAGAATAAAAAGGCGCTTCTGAATTGATCTTATCCATTAGAATTTCAATTTCTCTTTGTTCGGTAATAACTTAATCCTTCAATAAAATACTCGTTATATCAAAAAATATGTTCTATCAATAACTATAAAGAATTAGAACGAATTGGGCATTAATTCCAAATTAAATTTATGATAAGAATTCTATATGTATAGATTATAATGTATAGATTATAGATATGGATAGGGAAAAGAAAAAAATAAATAAAGATCTTTTTTATTTCTTATTTATTCATTTTCTTTTTTTTTCATCCCATTTCTTTTGCTCCTGTTCTTCTTTCTCAGAGGAAGGGGTACTCTGAAAAAAAAAAAAGAAATATAAATAAAGGATTAATTCGTTTTGATAGTCATTTCTTTAATCAGTGAATAAGAACATACTCTAGATCGGAATCGTGGGGAAGTACTACTTGGTCATTTCTACCAACTTAAAGTCCTCATTATGATTCTTTTTATCCAAAGTTTTATGCAAAAATACCTTTTTTTGATACCTTACATTATCTCCATTACTAATCTTTTGTGTATCTTGGTGTTTCTAACTGTCCACTGATTTTTGATTGATCCCGGGTATGGTAATACATATAAGACAGTAGTAGAAACTCCATACGGTCGATCTTTTGTACCCGCTTCAAGATATGATAATTAGTCAAAGAATCTTAATCTTGGGATAAACTGTTTACACTGCTTGTGTTTATTATTCTTGTACATAGGGAATGAGATTTTACCTTCTTACTGCAAATTTATAAGCAGTTTGATTTTACTCATATAACTATCTAGTTTAACTCATCGACCCTAATGATGAATAAAAAATGAAAATATCCATTCAATATATTCAACCTCTTTACTTTATTTCTAGCGAGGAGCGGAAATAATCATGTTCCAACGAATCACACGTAGAGATATTGATAACACACATAGAGTTAATGGTATTTCATAGCTAATAGATTGAGCAGCAGCCCGTAGACCACCTGAAAAGGAATATTTATTGTTCGATCCATATCCTGACATAAGAAGTCCAATAGGAGCAATACTTGAAATGGAGATCCATAAAAAAACACCTATACTGAGATCGGATAAAACAAGGCGAGACTCAAAAGGTATTACTAAATAACTTAGTAGAACTGATATGACCGCTATAGACGGTCCCACGCTAAACAAACAAATATCTCCTCTAGATGGGAGGAGGTCCTCTTTAAAAAGTAATTTGGCCCCATCTGCTAGAGCTTGCAGAATTCCTAACGGGCCGGCATATTCAGGCCCAATACGTTGTTGTATTGCTGCGGATATTTCTCTTTCTAACCACACAATTACTAGTACCCCTATAGTGATTCCCAATATAAGGGTGAAAATAGGAACAAAGATCCATATGAGTCCATAGACTTCTTTTAAGGATTCCGATCTAGAAAAAGAATTGATAGTTTGTACTTCTGTCGTATCAATTATCATTTCAACGATCAACTTCTCCCATAATAATATCTATACTACCTAGTATCGTCATGATATCAGCCAATTTCATTCTTTTAACTAGTTGAGGGAGAATTTGCAAATTGATGAAACCCGGTGGACGAATTTTCCACCTCCAGGGAAAAACACTACTATCTCCTATCAAAAAAATTCCTAATTCTCCTTTTTGGGCTTCTACTCTCACATAAAGTTCTTGTTTCGACAATTCAAAATTGGGTGAAAGTTTTTTAGTAATAAATCTATATTCAAAATTAGTCCATTCGGAATTTTTTGCTCTATCAATGCGTCGGACTTCTAAATTTTCATAGGGCCCCCCAGGAATTCCTTCTAGAACTTGTTGAATAATTTTTATAGATTCTTTCATTTCACCGATTCGTACTAAATAACGAGCTAGTGAATCTCCTTCTTTTTGCCATTGGACTTCCCAATCAAATTTATTGTAACATTCGTAATGATCAACTTTACGAAGATCCCATTGGATTCCAGAAGCTCGTAACATCGGTCCTGATAAACCCCAATTTATTGCTTCCTCTCCACCAATAATGCCCACTCCCTCAACCCGTTCCAAAAAAATAGGATTCCGTGTAATAAGCTTTTGATATTCAACAATTCCTGTTAAAAAATAATCGCAGAAATCTAAACATTTATCTATCCATCCATAAGGTAGATCAGCAGCGACTCCCCCAATACGGAAATAATTATGCATCATTCGCATACCCGTAGCAGCTTCAAATAGATCATATAACAACTCCCTTTCTCTGAAAATATAGAAAAAAGGGGTTTGTGCACCGATATCCGCCATAAAAGGTCCAAGCCATAACAAATGAGAAGCTATACGACTCAATTCCAGCATAATTACTCTAATGTAACTGGCTCTTTTAGGTACTTGAACACTTTCCAATCGTTCTGGTGCATTTACTGTTATTGCCTCTGTGAACATAGTGGCTAAATAATCCCACCGTGTTACATAAGGCAAATATTGTACAATTGTTCGATTTTCTGCTATTTTTTCCATTCCTCTGTGTAAATAACCCAATATGGGTTCACAGTCAATAACATCTTCACCGTCGAGAGTAACAATTAGTCGAAGAACACCATGCATTGATGGGTGGTGAGGGCCCATGTTAACTATCATGAGATCTTTTCTTGTAGCCGGTAAAGTCATATCTTTTCTTCCTTAATTCATTATTCCATGAATTTATCAAAATGAGCTTCATCAAAATGAAAAATTTAATAACTACTATTAACTAATAACTAAAGAAAAAAAAGCAAACCGATCTTAAAATTAACGGGTTTTTGATTCCCGAATACCCAACTGACTAATTAATTTCTTATAACGTACTCTATTTTTCTTTGACAAATAATCCAGCAGACGTTGACGTTTTCCCAGAATTTTTCGTAGACCCCTTTGCGATAAAAAATCTCTTTTATGTAATTCCAAATGTAAAGTAATTCTCCGTATCTTATCGGTGAAACTGAATACTTGAAATTCAACAGATCCACAGTTTTTTTCTTTTTCTTGTCGAATAGCCGAGATGAATGAATTTGTGACCATAAAAAACAATTTTTTTTTTTCTTTTCCGTGGATTTTACCGATCAGGAAAAATAATAATTATTATTATACCAATTATTTGAATCTAGTACACAAAAAAATTAGATTTCTTCATATACATTACTCTATTCATTCTTATTTATTTAAATATAATTTATATTATCCAATTATCCAAATCAAATTGAAAATTTGATTTGGATAAAATAGATATATAGGAAATATTCACTATTAACAAATTTTGAATCGCGGATACATATGTATTCTTGACATACTGAAATGACTGCCGTTATTGGTATCAAACCAATAACGATTCATACAAGCTAAATCTTCTAATCGATAATTGGGCCAAAGAAACAATTTTAATTTAATGAATTTATCTGTTTCCGTATTAAGATGCTTTTCCTCGTTCAAAAATTGTCCACTGTTTTTTATGTTGTTTTGATTGCAAAATATTGGATTTCTATCCATAACATTCCAATTCTGGTTTCGGTAATTGAAACAAATTAGAATTTTCAATTCTCTACGACGTCTGGGAGATAGAATATTTTCAGGAACAAGGAAATCATAATAATTTTTGTTTCTATTCACAAGCATATTGCTGTCTTCTGCAACGGATCCATCAAGATTCTTTTTATCAACATATCCATTTTTTATTATGCATTTTCCATTAGTTTGGTGCTTATTCTTATCAACCAATGAAATACTTATCGTTTGGTATATAATATATTTTCCATCCCTTTTCATAGATAGACGAATTGGCTCGATAATAAATATTCCCCTTTTTATCAATTCTGTAAGAGTTAGGTCTTTCTGAATCAACATTGCATCCAGATGTATCCCTCCTCTTTGAATTGAGGATATAGCAATTTCCCTTGGATCTATCAGTCTAAGTAGAAGACAATATACCTGGATATTACTGATCATTCTTTGATTCAAGGGATCATCCCATCTTAATTGAAAAAGAAAATATTTTTTCAAGAAGAAATCCAGTTCTGCGTCTTTCTTGCTCTTATATTGTTTTTTCTTTCTACCCTTTTTAATGTTTGTTCCTGTGTAATCTTCTTCAACATCTTTCTTTTTGTTTTGTTTTCGTAGATCTGATACAAGATCCCCTTGGCCTTGTTGTTCATTTTTTTTTTTTTTTACGTCGATCTTTTCACTTTGACTAATATTTGCATTTCTATGAAAATTAAAAATAAGTAATTTAATTGGTATGATCCACGGTTTAATCTTATACGCATCAAAAAGTAGCACAAATTCTGGGAAAAACCAGGGTTCTTGATTTGATATGATATGATATAACCTTTCTTGATTCATTCCCATCCAATCAAAAAAGTTTTTTTTTTTAGAATTTTTAGTTTCCGTTTTAGCATTTTTATGAATCTCGGTATCAATATACGTATTGGTCGAGGTTTCAATATCGATATTATTTCTAAGACAAAAATGGAGAATTCCATAATCAAAAAATTTTCTATCCAGATTTTTGTTTGTATCAATAATAGATCCTTTTTCTAGATAATCACTAATAGCTATACTTACTATACTTATCAATCCATAAAACGATTCGGATTCCAGTGTATTTAAATTATATGTAATTTTTTTGTCTTTTACTTGTAACGTTGATCCATAAATATATGAGTCCTTACTATCCCCATAATTTATATATTTATATGATAAAAGATCATATCCATAATGTTTTTTCAATTTTTCTTTTTGACTCATCAACGAATCCATTACATAGTAATTTTGTTTCATGTAATGAATTAATTGGTCTTTTTTATATAAATCCAATTTCATTGAGTCTTTCTTTTGAATCGTACGACATTGATTGACTCTATTTTGCCATTTTTTCGATACTAAGTGGGACCACTTGGTCTGAGATAAATTGTATTGATAATGACCCCGTAACCAAATTTTCCATTTATTCATCCCATACTTATGAATTTTTTTATGCCTTGGTTTGGAATTAAATATTCCCTGTGTCGTACAAGAATTCTTGATTATATCCCTAAGAAAAGGATGGGTGCCGTGATATTGAAGTACAGATCTCAAATGATAATTGTTAAGTAATTGATTTTGTGATAATTTGTAAAATACATATGCTTGAGACAAAGAAGATAAGTCACAATAAAAATTAGAATTTTTATTACTAATATTAGTATTAGAAAACGACTTTTTTATAGTCGAAATAAAGTTCATTGTATTTTGATTTGGTTTCTCAACCCCTTCTTGGCTTGTTTCGTCGTTGTAAATGGATTTATTGAGAATTTTTTTTGTTGATTCAAAGAAAAGTTGTGCATTGGTCCTTGGAATCTTAATAATACATAGTAATATATTCATGTATGTTTTTTCAATGAAGGATTTCATAAAATAATGCGATTTACGTATTAATCGGATATTTTTTCTTTTGAATATTTGCCAAATACCCTTTTGTGATTCCGATCTTTTATTTTTCTCATCACAAGTTAGAACTCTTTTTTTCTTGTCTTTTGTTATTCCTTTTATTTGAGCCTTAATTGTGATTATCTTATTAGCAAGATTCTTCATTTTTGTTTCTATGAGTGAAGAATTTTCATTTACACAATTCATGGATCGAATTTGCATGGTCGATTCTTGGATAATATTATTATTTATATCGGAGTTTTTTTTGTTTTCATTTGTTTCATATACTTCCACCTTCCTCAATTTCAATAAGAAAATGGAGTTTACTTTTTCAAGTTCTTTCATTATTAGATTTCTAACTAGAACTATTTTGGTGACCCATCTTGTTTTTTCTTTTGAAATCTTTAAAAACAATTTTATTCTTTCTTTGAAAGCCCTTATAACTTGAAAAAAATTCTTTTTCACTTTTATCATTTTTTTTTCGAGTTCTTGAAAAATGGGTTCAAAAAAAGAAGATGGTTTTCGGGGAGACCCAAAAGGCAGTTCTGCTTCCCTTCCCCAGACTGTTAAAAAACAAAAATTGTCTTTTTTCTCTTTTTCATTCCTTTTTTGATCTCCATGATGAGATCGTATTTTAGATCCTCGCCAAGGTTTCAGACAGAAAGGAAATAGAATCTTTATCTGAATACCATCTGTTAACCAGTTTTGAGGAAATTCGGTTTCTGATAATTGAACACCATTATAGGTACATTTAACATGCATTTCTCTATTCCATTCCTTCAAATCCTCGGACCACTCGGGGAATTGCAATAATAACATACGACCAATATTTTTAGCTATTATCAATAAGGGTAATATAACGTATTTTCTAAGAAAAGATTGGGTTACTAACATGAAACCTCTTATTGCTTGAGTAAATATAAAGGTATCCCAAACTTCCGATATTGCTATTCGTTCATTTTCCCCTTCTTTCTCTTCATTTGTCTTCTCTTTTGTTTCTTCCTCCTCAAAATAAGAAATTTTCAATTCTGGATTTCCCCCTACCCAATTCCTAAAAACGAGATTAATCGTTTCAGAGATATCAAAAAATGAAAAACAAAATGTTTTGTCTATTCGATCCAAAAAAAGTGGAGAATGCACGTTTGCTTGAAACATTTCCCAAGTAATTGTTTTACGTCTTTGAGCACGCATGGATCCTTTGATTATCCCCCGTCGAAAATCTGATTGTTGTGAGTAACGTATCAAAGCCACTTCCTCTTCTTCATCACTAGTGCTAGTATCATTATTATTACCACTGGAATTAGTACTCTGATCATCAGTATAAATTACCACACGCTTGCCTTTTCTTGAACGAATTCCAAAACCCTCCGTTGATTCTTCTTCATTTTCTTCTTCCTCTTCTTCTTCTTCTTCTTCTTTTTCTTCTGCATTCGCTATCAATTTGTATGACCATCGAGAAACCCTTTTACTGATTTCTTCCATTCCAATAGATTTCCTTCTAATTGTTGTTATATCGTTTGGATCAGTTGTAATTATATCAAATACAAATTGCAAAGGTTTTGCTTGACTTTCTAAATCAATTCTTCGTGCGTGTTCAAAAGATAATTCATCGGTTGAGTTTAATAAATTCCCAATCGAACTCGAATTCAATAATAATTCCTTGCTAACGCCGAACGTGTTTTTTTGATGTTTAAATTCTCGAGAATTATTATGAAATAAACCATGAATCTTATTTATCCAAAGCATTTCTACGTAATCTGCTGTCGAAGTTCTGAAATCATTCATGATTTCACGTAAATTAAATTTTTTTATTGTTCCTCGATAGGGTCCGTTCAAAAAAGGATCGTACATTTTTGGCAAGTATTCTTGTTCATTCTCATCATCGCACAATCTGGTCCTTTTTTCTAGCATATCTAAACCAAGAGATCCCCTCTCCTTTTCTAGAATTTTTATTCGATTTATCAATTCATTATTCAAGTTGTATTTTTTTTGTTCATTAGTAGAAATCCAATAATTATACAGGTCCTCGGGGGATAGTTTTTCTGTCGTGTACAAAGAAATTTTCCGTTCTACCATTTCTGAAAAAGTCGACAAACTGGGTGGATATGTAAAGGATATTATTTGTTTTCCATTACTTGGGCATATATAAAAAAAATATTGTGCCATTTCATTTCGTACAGCATTTTCAAACCAATCATTTTTTATATATCTCAATGGGCGATTCCATCGTTTATAATCGAAAAGAAAAGTTACAATAGGCTTTTCAAACCAGAAATAAGTTTTTTCTTTTTTCTCTTCTTTAAGTTTTCCCAATTCCCAATTATCTTGGTGGGTATCAAGATAAGAATCTTCGTAAACTGGGCTATCTTTGTCTTCTTCGGCGGATCCCTCTTGTTCCTGTTTAGTCTTCTTCGTTTCGTAAGTTGTTTCTACATCGCTTTCTTCCTTTCTTTCTCCCCTTTCTTCTGTTTCTGAGGTTTTTTTCAGTTTCTTAGTGACAATAGGCGACGGCATTCTGCCTAAATAGTAGACACAGGTGATAAATAAGAGAATACTAAAGATTCGAGCCATAGAATTTCTCAATTCTGACACAAGGTACTTATTAGATCGAATCGAATGATTTTGCCGTATCCAGAATAATACCAATCCAACCCATTTCATGAATAAAACGTGACCAATTAACCAACCAACAAAACTACTTGTTACAAATAACATCTTGTTGTTGCATCGAAACATATAAATGTTGACTAATCTGGCTAACGTTGAACTTGGTAAAATGAAATGGTTGAATAATTGAAAAATTAGATTATTCAGGAATACACATTGAATGCTG